TTTATAGCTGGACAATTAAAAAATCGCGTTTCTTTTCGAAAAGCAATGAAAAAAGCTATTGAATTAACTGAACAGGCAAATACAAAAGGAATTCAAGTACAAATTGCAGGACGTATCGACGGAAAAGAAATTGCACGTGTTGAATGGATCAGAGAAGGCAGAGTTCCTTTACAAACCATTGAAGCTAAAATTGATTATTGTTCCTATACAGTTCGAACTATTTATGGGGTCTTAGGAATAAAAATTTGGATATTCGTAGATGAAGAATAAAAAAACTTTATTTGTTTTTACATTTTATCCAACGATAAAAAAAACGAAAACTATGTAGTATAACACTATACAGTAATAAAAAAATTGCAGTCTTCTTTTTTATGTTTAAGAACAAAATCAGCAATTCTATAAGGTTTAATAAAAATTTCCATCAAAACTCCTTTGATATAATTGCTATGCTTAGTGTGTGACTCGTTGGTTTAGGATTCGATTAGATTAAGATAAAACAAAAAAGAACTTACCTATTAAGAGCAACTAATAACTATAGCATTAATAAATAACCTAAGCAACTCATTGCTTCGCATTATCTGGATCCAAAAAAATTAGTCAAGATATGATAGACTGATCATATCATTGTAGCAACTGAATAAAAAAAAAAAAAAAGAATAAAGAAATATGATTACTAAGTTATGAAAGGTAATCGAAAAGTATGCGGATAAATGGAAGGATGAAAGAAAGAGAGAAAAAATTGAATATTAATGATATATGATTCCAATTTGGAAAGTCTATGAGGTCACTGTAAGAAAAACAATGTAATAAAGCATGAATACAGATTCATTCATAATAATTAGATAAATCTGTTCCGAAACCAAAAAATTAAGAGCCTTGAGCCAATAAAAACTGAGAAAATTGACTCAAAAACAAATTAAAAAATGAAATTCAAAATTTCATGTAAGAGCTCCATTGTAGAATTTGGGCCTAATGATTAATCAAGAAGCGATGGGAACGACGGAACCCATGAATATAGAGGATTCTAGTAAAAAACAAATCTTAGTAATTCATTGGACAGGATGGCGGAATAAACCAGAAACTTTATTATCTATTCTGATTTTGATTCTGAGACCTCGTGGGATAAACATCAAACTTAAATAGATATTGAAAGAGTAAATATTCGCCGGCGAAAAATTTGTGTTTTTTTTTTGAAAAAAAGTAATAAAATACGAAAAAAAAAAAAATGAAAAAGATAAAAGAAAATAAGGATTTGTTAGAATATTCTAACTCTAACAAAAACTACATTCGAAATGATGATATTACATTATTTTAAAATAAATCGAAATAGAATCCAAGATGAATTCTATTTCGAAAAAGACATACACAAATTTAGAAGAGATAAGATGAAATTTCAAAAAATACCATGATTAATTAGGATTAATCATTAATTACATCTATATCTTAATTAGTCCTTTTATTCGCGAGGAGCTGGATGAGAAGAAACTCTCACGTTCAGTTCTGTAGTAGAGATGGAATTTTGAATTTAGAAAAAAACCCATCAACTATAACCCAAAAAGAACAAGATTTCGTAAACAACATCGAGGAAGACTAAAAGGAATATCTTCTCGTGGGAATCATATTTGTTTTGGCAGATATGCTCTTCAAACACTTGAACCAGCTTGGATCACATCTAGACAAATAGAAGCAGGGCGACGAGCAATGACACGAAATGTACGACGTGGTGGAAAAATTTGGGTACGTATATTTCCAGACAAACCAGTTACAGTAAGACCCGCGGAAACGCGTATGGGTTCTGGGAAAGGATCCCCAGAGTATTGGGTAGCTGTGGTTAAACCAGGTAAAATCCTTTATGAAATGGGTGGTGTACCCGAAAATATAGCCAGAAAAGCTATTTCAATAGCGGCATCAAAAATGCCTATAAAAACCCAATTCATTATTTCTGAATAGGAATATAGAATGAAAAAGCGAAATAAGATTTAAGGTAAGGATAAAAAGATTATAAGTTTTCTTTTTTTGACAAACAATATTTTTTTACTTCGTCCTTTGCATTAAAAGAAGAGATACAAAAAAATGATATGATTCAACCACAAACCTATTTGAATGTAGCAGACAACAGCGGGGCTCGGGAATTAATGTGTATTCGAATAATAGGAGCTAGTAATCGCCGCTATGCTCATATTGGTGACGTTATTGTTGCTGTAATCAAGGAAGCAATACCGAATACTCCTTTAGAAAGATCAGAAGTGATCAGAGCTGTAATTGTACGTACTTGTAAAGAACTCAAACGTAACAATGGGACAATAATACGGTATGATGACAATGCCGCAGTTGTCATTGATCAAGAAGGAAATCCAAAGGGAACTCGAGTTTTTGGGGCAATCCCTCGGGAATTGAGACAATTAAACTTTACTAAAATAGTTTCATTAGCTCCTGAGGTATTATAAGGCCTAACTATCGATAATTAGGATAGGATTAAAAAAAAGGTATTGAAATAAAATTAATTAATAGATTGTGTATCACGTATATACCCTTAATAATTATATATTAATAATTGAATTCATATATTAATATATAATTCGTCTATATCTATCTATATCTAAATATAAATAAAAGAAAAAAAACATGTTGATTATATCAAAATTATAGAACAATTAAGGAATTTTAACTTATCATGGGGAAAGACACTATTGCTGATATAATAACCTCTATACGAAATGCTGACATGAATAGAAAAGGAACGGTTCGGATAGGATCGACTAACATCACCGAAAGCATTGTTAAAATACTTTTACGAGAGGGTTTTATCGAAAACGTAAGGAAACATCGCGAAAACAACCAATACTTTTTGATTTTAACCCTAAGACATAGACGAAATAAGAAAGAATCCTATAAAACGATTTTAAATTTAAAGAGAATAAGTCGACCGGGTTTACGAATCTATTCTAACTCTCAACGAATTCCACGGATTTTAGGCGGAATAGGAATTGTAATCCTTTCGACTTCTCAAGGGATAATGACAGACCGAGAAGCTCGACTAAAAAGAATCGGCGGAGAAATTTTGTGTTATATATGGTAATCCTTCTAATATAAAAATTAGATATTCGGAACTTAGCATTTGTGAAAAAAGGGGGTTGTATAATACCACCCCTGCTAAAAAAGTAATGAAGTAATGAAAGTTTTCTTTCTAAATCATTTCCGAACGGCATGGTTCGATTTTGTTTAGATACTAATGATTTGTTTGATTTTAGGTCATGCTTCTGAAAGGATTCGACATATTTGTGTATCGGTATACCTAGAGGAGAAAAATATAACAATTTTAGTAAGTTCTTAGGTATAAGTTAATCAGAGCACAGCCATTTTCTAGACTTCATAACAAGGATTCAAATGAAAATGAGTAAGTGGTTTTTTCAATTTCAACATTCCTTTCACGAAGATACAATTCAAGATTCAAAAATATCAAGAAACCTTTTTTTCGTCCAACAATAAGTATATTCAGAGAATTAAGGAATAACAACTATGAAAATAAGGGCTTCCGTTCGTAAAATTTGTGAAAAGTGTCGACTAATCCGTAGGAGGGGACGAATTATAGTAATTTGTTCCAACCCGAGGCATAAACAAAGACAAGGATAATCTTACTAAAGGAAATAAAGAAAAGGAAAAGGCCCTTCCAAGGAGCTGGAAAAAAAGTCCGTTTTGACATGAAATGGATATATCCATATATTTCTTGTGAAATGAAAAAATATGGCAAAACCTATATTAAGAATTGGTTCACGTAAAAATACACGTAGTAGTTCACGTAAAAATGTACGTCGAATACCAAAGGGAGTTATTCATGTTCAAGCAAGTTTCAACAATACCATTGTGACCGTTACAGATGTACGGGGTCGGGTGATTTCTTGGTCCTCCGCGGGTGCTTGTGGATTCAGGGGTACAAGAAGAGGAACACCTTTTGCTGCTCAAACCGCAGCAGGAAATGCTATTCGAGCAGTAGTGGATCAAGGTATGCAACGAGCTGAAGTAAGGATAAAAGGTCCTGGACTGGGAAGAGATGCAGCATTACGAGCTATTCGTAGAAGCGGTATACTTTTAAGTTTCGTACGAGATGTAACCCCTATGCCACATAATGGTTGTAGACCCCCTAAAAAAAGACGTGTATAGAACTAAATAAAGGCTGAAAGGGTTTCAAGAGAAATAAACGATTCAATGATCTGATCAAATAAAATTACTATGGTTCGAGAGAAAGTCAAAGTATCTACTCGGACACTACAGTGGAAGTGTGTTGAATCAAGAAGAGACAGCAAGCGTCTTTATTATGGACGCTTTATTCTGTCTCCACTTATGAAAGGTCAAGCCGACACAATAGGCATTGCGATGCGAAGAGCTTTACTTGGCGAAATAGAAGGAACATGTATTACACGCGCAAAATCTGAGAACATACCACATGACTATTCTAACGTAGTAGGTATTCAAGAATCGGTACATGAAATTTTAATGAATTTGAACGAAATTGTATTAAGAAGTAATCTATATGGAACGCGCAACGCGCTTATTTGTGCCCAAGGTCCCGGATATATAACTGCTCGAGACATAATTTTACCGCCCTCTGTGAAAATCATTGATAATACACAGCATATAGCTACCTTAACAGAACCAATAGATTTGTGTATTGAATTAAAAATCGAGAGGAATCGCGGATATAGTCTAAAAATGTCAAATAACTTTGAAGACCGAAGTTATCCTATAGATGCTGTATTCATGCCTGTTCAAAATGCGAATCATAGTATTCATTCTTATGGGAATGGGAATGAAAAACAAGAGATTCTTTTTCTAGAAATATGGACAAATGGAAGTTTAACTCCTAAAGAAGCACTTCATGAAGCCTCCCGGAATTTGATTAATTTATTTATTCCTTTTCTACATGTAGAAGAAGAAACGCTCTATTTAGAGAACAATCAACATCAAGTTACTTTACCCCTTTTTCCTTTTCATAATAGATT